CGATCTTGATCCAGGCCTCAATATCGATTTTCTTTTTAAGACAAAAATGGAGAATTTTCCAATCAAAATATTTTCGATCCGGATTTTTTTCCATATACATAATATCACTTTTTCCTAAATAATTTTTGATAGGGATATCCCCTAGTATATCAAAAAATTTGTCCTTATGTTTATGTGTGTTGTAATTATAAAAACTCTCTCGATTCTTATTTACTTGGAATGGTGATCCATAAATATATGGGTCCCTCTTATTTTCATAATTAATAGATCTATAAGATAAAAGATTATATCTATAGTATTTTTGAAAATTCTCATTTTGATTTGGTAATGAATATACTTCGTAATCGTTTTGTTTTTTGTAATGAATTAATAGGTCTTTTTCATATGAATTCTCTTTGTTTAAATCTTGATTTTGAATTGTACGACATTTATTGATTCTATTTTTCCATTTTGCTGCTATTAATCTAGACCATCTAATCTGAGATAAATGGTATTGATAATGACCTCTTAACCAGTTTTTCCATTGATTTATTCCAGAATTCCGAAGTTTCTTATGTCTTAATTCATAATGAATTATTCCTTGTTTTCCAAAATAATCTTTTATTGAAGTCTTAAGAAAAAAAGACGTTCCGTGATATTGAAGAATAGATCTTAACTTATACAAGTTAAGAACTTGTGTTTGTGATATTTTGTAAAATACATATGCTTGTGACAAGGAGGATAAGTCAAAAAAATTCTGTGAATTCTTATTACTAATATTATAAAGTGACTTTTTTATAGTCGAAATAAAATGAATTTTATTTTGATTTGTTTTATTAATTCTTTTTTTATTTTTTTTATTATTGTAAATGGATTTATCAATCATTTTTTTTGTTGATTCAACAAAAAGTTGTATATTAATTCTGGGAATATTAATAATAGATAGAAGGATATCTGCGTATATCCTTTCAGTGAAAAATTTTATAAAATAATGTAATTTACGGATTAATCGAGTATTTCTTCTTTTTAATATTTGCCAATTTGGTGATTCGAATCTTTTAGCATTATAACTTGTTTTATTAGGACTATCATTTATTTCTGGAGTCACTTTTTTTTTATTTTTTGTAATTCTTTTTATTTGATTTCTGATTGTGCTTGTTCTATCAGTCAGATCTTTCATTTTTTTTTCTGTCAGTAAAAAATTTGTCCAATATGTAGATTGAATTCGACTAAAGGATTTATGAATTATATGATTGCGGGTTATAGAATCTTTTTCTTTTTTTTTTTTAGTTTCGCTTGATTTATATATTTCTCTCAATCTAAATAATAGAATTGGATTTACTTTTGAGAGTTCTTTTTTTATTTTTTTAAAAAACGGAATGCCCTTGATAATCCATTTTTTTGTTTTTTTTGAGATATTTAGAAATTTTGTTCTTTCTTTTAAAACTTTTAGAAATATAAAATACTTTTTTTTCAATTTTCCAATTTTTTTTTCGAGTTTCTTAAAAATGGGTTCAAAAAAGGAAGGCCGTTTTTGGGGAGAACCAAAAGGAAGTTCAGCTTCCATTCCCCAAACCGTTAAAAAAAAAAAATCATCTTTTTGTCCTTTCTTTTTGATTCGATCTATATGAGAGGACCGTGGCTTAGATCTGTGCCAGGGTTTCAGACAGAAAGGAAATAGCATCTTTATTTGAATACCGTCTATTAACCAATTTTTCGGAAATTCTGTTTCTGATAATTGAACACCATTATAGGTGCATTTAACATGCATTTCTTTATTCCATTCATTTAAATCCTCAGACCACTCAGGAAATTGTAATAATAGCATACGGCCAATATTTTTAGCTATTATCAATGACGGTAATATAATATATTTTCTAAGAATCGATTGAGTTATTAACATGGAACCTCTTATTACTTGAGCAAATGGAATGGTATCCCAGGCTTCTGCTACTTCTATCCGCGCTTTCTCTTTTCTTTTGTTCTCTTCTTTTTTGTCCTTTTCCTTTTTTTCCCTTTCTTTTATTTCTTCTTCTGTATAATCTGAAATTTTGAATTCTGCTCCCTTTCCTATACAATTTCTAAAAATGAGTTTTATCAGTTCGGAGATATCAAAAAAAAAAGGGTGTGATTTGTCTATTCTGTCCAAAAAAAGCGGAGAATGTGCATTTGCTTGAAAAAGTTCCCAAATAACTGTTTTACATCTTTGGGCTCGCATTGAACCTTTGATTATGTCTCGACGAAAATCAGATTGTTGCGAATATCGTATCAAAGCTACTTCGTCTCTTTTATTAGAATTGTTAGTATCCTTATTATTAGGATCGGTATTTCCCCGGTTATCAGTAAAAATCACTACACGTTTGGCTTTTCTTGAACGAATCTGATAATCTATTGGTACTTCTTCTTCACTTTCTCCTTCCTGTTGTTCTAATTCGTTGATTAATTTGTATGACCATCGAGGGACTTTTTTACTGATTTCTTTTATTCCAATAGATTTTTTTTTTTTTTTTTGATCATTAAG